AAAATATTTGTGCTAAAATAACAGATGCGAAGAAGACTAAAAGGCCTTGGACACGTAATGGATCTTGAAGGACTATTTCTGCATCTCCCTGACCAAATCCGCCCACATTAGGATTGCTTGTCAACGGTTGATCCAATTTGATGGATTCTCCTTCTGAAACAAGAAGTTCTGGGCCCGGAGGGATAATATCAACCACTTGACGCCCATCCAACACCTCCGTTATGGTTATTTCGTATCCCCCTTTTTCTTTTCGTATTATTTTGCTTACTATACCTGTTGCTGTAGCATTATAAACTGTATTGTTACTCTTGCTGCCGTCAGGATAAATCTGGCCCCTACCCCTGTTCCCGCCTACGTATATAGGATATTTTAAGAAGTGAATGTCTTTCTTAGTAGCGGGGTCGGGGGAAAGAATAGGAAAAGTGATTTCGCTATATTTCTGACCAGGAACAGGGCCTATGACAAGAATATTTTTTTTATTGGGGCGGTAGCTCTGAAAAGACAGATTGCCCATCTTTTCTTTTATTTCAGGGGAAATCCGATCAGGAGGAGCTAATTCAAAACCCTCAGGTAAAATAAGAACAGCTCCTACATTCAAAGCCCCCTTTTTACCATTAGCAAGAACTTGTTTCACTTGCGTATCATAAGGAATTCGAACAACTGCTTCAAATACAGTATCGGGAAGTACGGCTTGCGGGACTTCAATATCCACGGGTTTACTAGCCAAATGGCAATTGGCGCATACAATACGTCCAGTCGCTTCTCGTGGATTTTCATAGCCCTGCTGTGCAAAAATCGGATATGCACTTGAAATGGATGCCCGAGTTATGATATATATCATGAGTGATACGGAAATGGATCGAGTAATCTGTTTCTTTATCCAAGAAAAAGTATTTCTAGTTTGCATGGTCCAATCATTGATCCCGAAAATTTCTACAATAAATTGGGTAGGTCACTAATAGAGTTTCCTATCCACGATTCTGTGGACTATTTTAACTGGAGTAATATAGTAATATATAGGATAAATCTCCAGGATGGATAGAAATATAAAAACTAAGTACAACTTTGCTTATGCACAACTATAAAGTAAGAAATATTATAATTAGATTAATATTAGTAGATCATTTTTCAGTCATTCATTGAATGATAAATCACTACAAGTGACGGAGATATACGATTCAAATAACGGAAAATCCAATATTTAAAAATGGTATCTAGAATGACTGGAAAAGTGGAAACAAGACCAGATATAATTTGATCATTATAAACAAATCCAAAATCTTTGTAGACCGAGCCAATCATCAATTCCCAACCATGGGGCGAATGAAATCCGATACACAAATCCGTTAATAAAAGAATAGAAAAAGCCTTTATTGTGTCACTTAAGTTATATAGGAATTCCTGAGCCCAAGAGTTAAGAATAATAAGTTCTTTATTACCCAAAATAGAATAACCACTTAGAATAATGAAACAGATTATATTTGTGGAGAAGTTCAAAATCGTATGGATACGACCCTCGTTGTGTATCTTGATTAATTGGATTGTTTCTTTATGGATTCCTATACGAAAGTTTTGTAGAGGTGTCTCTGAGTATTCCTTGATCATTTCCTCTAAGAGGAGTAGTTCCTTTAATTCTATGAATTTTTCTAGAATACTATTTTCTTCCATATCATTCAAAAAAGTTTCGGATTGACTAGTATTCCAACAATTAGTAACCCACGATTCCAGAATTTTTTGAAATGAGAGAGAAATACACCATGGTAAAAATATTATAGATGCAAGATATAAAAGAGGAGTGAATGTTTTCTTTTTTGCCATTTTTTCATCTGTGAATTGTTAATGAACCCATCACATGCGTCGACTCTATGGGATCTAATATTTCTCTTGCGCATGAGTTCTATGTACAAGGTATCGAACCTATGAATCGATTCACTCTTTTTTATTTGTGATTTCGTGATTAGTCCTTGAATCTAGAAAAAATAGGGAAATAGACTAAAAATCCACTTCAAATTCGAATGAATAAAAAAAATAATGTTTCCTGATGTCAAAATTGAAGCATGTATCTCCGAATGCCCGTAAGAACTACTTTAATAAATGAATATGAATATTAGTCATATTTTGAGTTTTGAGACGAAAGAACTCCTTTTATATAATTCTATCCTTTTATATCATTCTATCAAAATATATAATATTTCGATAGAATTTTACTGACTATGAGTAGTCAGGAATAGAAAAATTGAGGGAAATTTATGAAGAATATTGTGATGATCAAAAATGGATGGCAAAACCAAAAGAAATTGGCTAGCTATCATTACCGGTTATCATTATAAGAAATACAATTTTTGGGTCATTAAGGAGCCCAAAAAGTATAATCAAAAATAGTTTTATTTTATCCTTGTTCCATATATGTATGGTTTAGCGTTCTGAAGAAACCTTAGTTGAGTCTTGTTTGAGCAAGCACAGCTTATTTCTCAAAATACTTCAATCGGTACACGCAAGAAATAGGCCAATTCAGCAGCTTTTTGTTCAATTTCCCGCGGAGTCAAATTCTCATCAGTACGAGTCAATGGAATGGCTCCCTGCCCTCTGATATCCATATAAAGGACACGACGAGCATAAATACCCTCTTTAATTTCTATTCTGACGGACTGAATATCCTTTATAAGAAATCGAAGGAAGATGCGCCGATTTTTTCCAGGAAATCCCCAACGAAAGATACACACTATTCCGTTTTTTCTATCGAATCGATCATAACCACTACCTACATTCCATGAAATTGTACACCACAAATAAGAGCTAATAAAAAGACCCGCGATCCCATAGAAAGACATCACAATCCCTTGTGGAAAAAAAACGATTTGTTGAGAAGGAAATAAAGATATCAAATTTCTACCAAGATAACTGGAAGTTCCAACCAACAAGAATCCCAATGAACCTAAAAAAAGGATAATAGCCCAGCAGAAATTACTTGTTTTTCGAGACCCCATTATAGGTTCTATCCATATATGTTCTGATCGACAACTCATACTTGATCCGGTTGCATTTTATTGGAATTGAGAGAATACCCCAAATGAATTTGACTTTAGTCCTTTTTTCCGAAATAACTCTCATCAACTAGCACCAGTTTGATGTGAGCCTTTAGGAGTAATTCATTAAATTGGTTAGATCTAAACTAATAACATACCCTTCGGTTGATCTCACTAAAGTAAAGATATCTACATACATCTAAATAGAACTACTTTACATTTCACTCATCCAGCGATTCTGGTCTATTTGAAAATAGCCAGAATCTATTACCCGTATATCATGTTGTTTCTACAGATATAAGAGTTTTTTCGTGGAAACCGTTTATACCCTATTTCACTAAATGGATACCCATGTTATGATACAAGTTTAAGTTTTGAACAAAAAATGAAAATAGATAAGATTTTGTCCCGTCGGCTCTAAACAATCTTATTTTTTTGAACATGAAGAAATAAAGAAGCCATTGCGATTGCCGGAAATACTAGGCCCACTAAAGGCACCAAAACAGAGGGAAAGTTAAGAGTTGTCATAGAATGGGTACCTCGATTTACTATTTGTATTATTTAATTTATATTTATTATTTATAAAGATATCTTATTATAATTTTATAATTCTAAATTGGAATTATTATTACTTAATATTAATATATAGGTCTAAGTATCTATCTAAATGGGTCTATAATTTAGTTTTTTATCTTTCTATTTCTATATCTTTTCATAATCCTATTTTGACTAAGAATCCCTCTTAGACTACAAATCCCTCTTAGATGGGATTCTAACAAACCCTTCGTTAATTTGTAAGAAACTTTATTTAAATAAAATTCCAAGACAAGAACAAAAAAAAGATGAATAAAAGAATAAGAATAAAAGGGTCCATTTTTTTTTTTTTTCCTAATTTAACGAAAAGGAGGATTTAGTCTTTATATCTTGTTATGTCAATAGAGGCTTCTTAATCAATAATAATAATCTGGAATAGAAATAAAATAAAAGGGGACGAATTATACGAGACTTTTGATTCTTTCTACAATTAGATCTTATGTCAACAAAGAAAACCCCATTCATCTTATTTTTTTTTGATTCCGATAACCTAATTACTTGTCTGCTTCAAATAAAATAATTGAACTTTATGTTTTACTTAATTGAATTTTGATTCAAAGGAAAAAAAGCGTGGAGCTGAAATAACTCACTCAGAACGCTTTTTAAAAGATTACGTGGTACGATTAGATCGAATAAGCCCTTCTGGAATAAATATTCAGCCGCTTGTGAACCATCGGGTACTGTTTTATTCAATGTTTGTTCAATTACTCTTTTACCCGCAAATGCAATGTAGGCATTGGGTTCGGCAATAATGATATCCCCCAACATACCAAAACTTGCTGTCACTCCACCAGTAGTAGGAGATGTAAGAATTGGTACATAGAATAATTTTTTATTTGATTGATAATCATATAAAGCAGAAGAGATTTTAGCCATTTGCATCAAGCTCAAACTTCCTTCTTGCATGCGTGCCCCTCCAGAAGCACACACTATAATAAGAGGTAGAAATTTTTTAGTAGCGTATTCAATCAAACGGGTAATTTTCTCCCCGACTACAGATCCCATGCTACCCCCCATAAACTGAAAATCCATAACCCCAATGGCTACGTTAATGCCGTTTAATTGGCCTATTCCTGTTTGAACAGCCTCAGTTAATCCTGTCTTTCTTTGATAAGAATCAATACGATTTTTATAAGGCTCCTCCTCCGAATGAAATTCAATGGGATCCAGAGAGACCATGTCTTCATCCATAGGCTCCCAAGTACCCGGATCGATCGAAAGTTCAATTCTATCTGAACTGCTCATTTTCAAATGATATCCACATTGTTCACAAAGATTCATTTTTGATTTAAAAAATTTCTTATAATTTAATCCATAACAATTTTCGCATTGAACCCACAAATGTTTGTATTTTTGAGTTACATCCGGATCCGTAGAATT